AATAAAAATAAAGTAAATTCAAGGAAGAGCTTTATTTTTTTTAAGGGGCCCTCAGGGGGGGGTCCTGGAATGCTTTTCTTCTCCTCTTATTCCATATGGAATACAATTAGTTAAAATAAGACAGTTAAAATAAGAAGGAATAAAGGAATAGTGGAATATTTGACCGTTCACTCCAAAAAGAGGGTCCTATTGAAAAAGAAATAATCCAAAATACAAAACATTTTTTTTTTCAAATTCAATTGTTTATTTATCTCTTATTCCAAAATTCCCCTGAAAATCGAATTCCATTTTTTCAATGGGATTACATGATCTAGTTCTTAATATTATTACTTTACTCAATTGACAAATTCCACAACAATAACAATCTCTTGATTCGGAATTAGGGACTCATGTATCATCTGATGAATCTACTTTATTTTACACTTCCGTATCTCACTCTATCTTGTTTTTTAGTATTCTCTAAAATAACTGACTGATGAATTATGAATTTCCCATAACTTAGGTAAGTGCTTTACCAACATATGTAGTGTAGTAAAAAAAATAAAAGGAAATTAATTCTTTCATGCTTACTTTAACTAGTTATTTCGGTTTTCTACTAGCTGCTTTAACTATAACCCCAGCTCTATTTATTGGCTTGAACAAGATACGTCTTATTTGAATTGACTGAATAAGTCAGAAAAAAAAATCTTTCTTTTAGATTCCTGGTATTCTATAACTCTTTTCCACACTAAATTACGAATTTTTTTCTTGGTCATTGAGATTCGTGGATAATTTAGAGTACTATTTAGGGATAGATCGTATCTCTTCTTTTTTTATCACCTCGAACAAATCGAAATGATTGAAGTTTTTCTATTTGGAATCGTCTTAGGCCTAATTCCTATTACTTTAGCGGGATTATTCGTGACTGCATATTTGCAATACAGGCGGGGGGATCAGTTGGATCTTTGATTGAGTAATTTTTATTTTTTTATTGACCTCCTCTCTGGTCTGGAGGAGGTCAAATTCGAGTTTCAATTCAATTTTGTTTTGTTAAATTATTTTACTCTGCTTCGACATAAGATAGATGGAATCACGCTCTGTAGGATTTGAACCTACGACATCGGGTTTTGGAGACCCGCGTTCTACCGAACTGAACTAAGAGCGCTTTCATTCATTCAAAAAGAAAATATTTTTCTATTCCTAACGTATCTCACGTATGTATAGTCTCCACAAATTCAAGTTATACCCACTTTACTTTCAATTGATCTCTTCGCTACTGCCCAAAAAGAATAAAAAAGTAATAGGTAGGGATGACAGGATTTGAACCTGTGACATTTTGTACCCAAAACAAACGCGCTACCAAGCTGCGCTACATCCCTTTTCAAAATTGTTATACAATGCCATTGTACACAATTCCTGTCTTCTTTTCCACATTGTAATTTTATTCTTATTTCTCTATCTATATAGAACCCTCCTGTCATTTCTTCTTTTTGGTCTCATATAATTAAGGAATTATATACATCTAAAATCCAATAAAATTTCGCCTATACAAGAAGGATTACTTTTCCTTGGTAATGTATAGGAAGAAGGGGTCATTTTTTAGGGATAAGAAAATTTCGTCTATATGGTTCATTTTATATATAGCATAACAATCTTGGGCAAAAGTTTCTGATCATATATGTATTCCAACAAGGAAGGAGGATTTTCAATGCGGGATATAAAAACATATCTCTCTGTAGCACCCGTGCTAAGTACTCTATGGTTTGGTGCTTTAGCAGGTTTATTGATAGAAATTAATCGTTTATTTCCAGATGCTTTGTCATTCCCTTTTTTTTAATTGAGGAATAGAATTCTTTGTGACATGACAAAATTTGACCCTTTTTAATCCTTTTATTTAGTATCGGAAGGAAAAAGAAAGAAAAGATGGATTGGCTTGAACCTCAGAGTTATGAAAAATTTGGTAAATTCTATTTTGAAAAAAAAAAAGAAATTCAATTTAAAGTGGTATCCAAGCTAAACAGGCCTCAGAAATCAGAGCATAGAAAAAGGCTGGGCTGGCTAATTAAATGAAAGGGTTTCGAAGCAAAATCTTTGCTAATTCGACAAGGATTGTATTCTTTAATTATTTCTTTATTTTTTATTACTTAATTTAAGAATTCAAAAAATTGATTCTAATGGATTTTATTCTTCTTCTTCGGATTCAAAATAGAAGAATAAAAGAATAAGTAGAAGAATTTAGTTAAGTCAACCCAAACAGAAAAGGAGGTTCGGTTCATGGCCAAGGGGAAAGATGTTAGAATCAGGGTTATTTTGGAATGCAGCAGTTGTGTTCGAAAAGGTGCCAATGAGGAATCGACGGGGGTTTCTAGATATAGTACTCAAAAGAATCGCCACAATACACCCCGACAATTAGAATTAAAAAAATTTTGTCGTTATTGTCGCAAGCATACGACTCATCACGAAATAAAGAAATAGGAACACCCATCGTGTGTTCGATCTTTCCAAAAAACAGAAAGAGCAAGAACTTTATATTTAATATATAAAAAAAACTATAGTATAAAATACAAATCAACTCATCTGATTTCCGGTAGATATTATTTCATATGTATAGAGGGTATTCATATACTATAAGATTAATTAAATAAGATATGGATCAAAGAAAGACTACTTCTTCTGGATCCTAAATTCATAAAATAATAAAATAAATAAATGAATTTTTTTTGTTCAATTTTAAAATTTTAAATAAGGAATAAATCATGTATACATCTAAACAACCTTTTCTTAAATCTAAGCAACCCTTTCGTAAATCCAAACACACTTTTAATAAATCCAAGCAAACCTTTCGTAAATCCAAGCAAACTTTTCGTAAATTCAAACAACCTTTTCGTAAATCTAAACAACCTTTTCGTAGGCGTCCTCGGATTGGCCCGGGAGATCGAATTGATTATAGAAACATGAGTTTAATTAATAGATTTATTAGTGAACAAGGAAAAATATTATCTAGACGAATAAATAGATTAACCTTGAAACAACAACGATTAATTACTCTTGCTATAAAACAGGCTCGTATTTTATCTTTCTTACCGTTTCGTAACTATGAGAACGAAAAACAATTTCAAGCCCAGTCAATTTCAATAATTACGGGTTCTAGACCTAGAAAAAATAGACATATTCCTCAATTAACGGAAAAGTACAATTCCAATCGAAACTTAAGAAACTACAACCAAAATTTAAGAAACAACAATCGGAACTTAAGTTCCGATTGTTGATGTTTTATTCGAAAGGCCCAGACCTATATATATTATAAAGAAAGTAATCCTGCTCGTTGATTCCTACCACTTAATCTTAATTTATTGTATCTTCCCGGAGTTCCCTCTCCGGGAATTCGGTTTTTATTATTCCAGTATATTACTTTATTTATCCCTTTAATTGATGATCTTTATTTTATTGGAAATCGTGTAAAGATTATTTGGATTTGATACAGCTACTTGTGCAAGCATTTTACGATTAAGAATCAATTTCTTCTTGTACAGGTTGTGTATTAATTTACTATAACTATCAAATACTTTATATATCCGCGTTGCTGCGTTTATCCGAGTGATCCACAAACGACGAAAATCCCTCTTTTGCCTACCTCTATCTCGATGAGAGGAAACAAAAGCTCTTTTTACCTGTTGGGTAATCATTCGATTAAGTCTTAAATGAGCCCCCCTAAAGTTTGAGGCAAATGAACGCATTTTTGTTCGTCGTCTCCGGGCTATATATCCTCGCGGAACTCTGGTCATTGAATCAAATTAACCTTAATGAATAACTAATTATTTCTCTTCTTTTAGCCATCCTTTTTTCCATTAATAACAAAACTAATTATTCCGATATATAAAATATTAATTCCAATGGCTTTTGCTATAGTAACCTTCCCAACCACGATTTTTTATTACACTCCGTTCAGTTATTTCTATGCGAAATAACAAATTAATTCTAATGATACTAAAAAAATAGTGGGTTCCATCGTTTCTATGGTTCCCTTTTAAACGGTAAGGCCCTCTCTATACACCGGAGCCCTTTCTTTCATCAAAAGGTATTGTGAACTTGTATAGTTCACATTCTTTGGCTCTACCTATCCATTATAGAGTAAATAGCTCTTTTCACAATAAGAGTTATCCATACAGTGACGGTATTTAATTATGAAAGTTGGCTAAGTAGCTGACCCTGTTAGTCCGTTCTTTTAAGATAAAGGAGCATAAGCCTTTTTATTATTATTTCCTCCGCTTAATGGATAACCATTTGCTACCAATGGGGGAATTGCTTCTTATTTCCAATTTAGATAATTGGATTTGCACCAAAGGAAACCAAAAATTCCATATACCATAGAAATCTAGGATGGAAAAGCTATATCCTATTCATTGGTACTAATCATGGATACTTCCAAATTTTTTTTATTTGTTTGAAGTTATGATCTGAACGAGTCGCACATACACCCTAGCACATGTTCCTCGACGCTGAGGGCATCCTTTAAGCGCGGCCGTTTTTCTAGCATTTCGTATTGGCTGTCTTGCGTTTCTAATAAGTTGTTTAACCGTCGGCATGTTGTATGTGTATAGAAAAAAATGGATTGGTTTAGATCCATCTTAACCTGATGATTGATCATCATGAAGTCTTTCTATTTCTATTTTCTATTAAATCGAAGAAAACCCTAATTTGGGTCTGAAATAACTTTATAAGAAATACGGACACTACCAATCCTTAAACATTTCCGGAAACCACACTGGATCAGTATCGCAGTGCTCGTCAATCATTTCATCCCCTACAATATCGACAAGTCCATAAGCTTTGGCTTCGTCTGCTGACATAAAAACATCCCTTTCCATGTCTTCGGATACAACCCAAAAGGGTTTGCCTGTTCTTAGTGCATAAACCCTTGTAATCATTTCGCGAACTTTGTGTAACTCTTCTACTTCTAGTAAAAATTCTGGTGTCCTTGCCCGATAATAAGCACTAGCGGGTTGGTGAAGCATAATCCTCGCGTGAGGGAATGCTATACGCTTGGTGGGTTCTCCTCCAAGTAGAATGAAGGACGCCATGGACGCGGCTATTCCAAGGCATATTGTATATATATCTGGTGTCACCGTTTGCATCGTATCAAAAATAGCCATTCCTGAGATTAGCCACCCGCCTGGGGAGTTTATAAACAAAAAAATATCACTAAGTCCATCTTCTATACTGAGATATACCATGAGACCTGTAATATGATTCGTGATCTCGCAACGAATCTCTTGACCTAAAAAAAGTGTCCTTTCTCGATACATAACATTGTATAAGTCAACCCAAGTCGCTTCTTCATCTCCGGGAATCCGGTAAGGTACTTTTGGAACACCAATGGGCATATTAGATTAATATTATTAAATTTAAGTAAGAAAACTACACTTTAATATGGAAACGTAAGAATAGAAGAGAAAGAATGAATCCGCAGTTTATTGTCTTCATTTTTATTCTTATTCTATATGAATACTATAGATTCTATTAATATGAATAGTATAGATTATATTAATACGTAGATTGAAAGGTTATACGTATAAAGAAGGTAAGACAGATTGAATAAAGAAAAAGGAATCGGCGATTCAAATGATAAACAAAGAGGGGTAGGGATCTATTCTTCATTTTTCAAAATTGGCCAAGTTACCCATTGCATATTGGCACTTATCGAGTATAGAATAGATCTGCTTCTCTTTCTTCTTATGAACAGAATTGGCTTCTTATTTTTAATGAAATGAAATAAATATTAACGCTTTCTGACACAGAATCCCCTAGAAGGGTTAGGTACATAGGATATGGATAGTCTTTTCCAATGCGATAAAATAAAGCGACATCGTGTCTATTTTTCTTTGCTAAAGGGGTATTTCCATGGGTTTACCTTGGTATCGTGTTCATACTGTCGTATTGAATGATCCGGGTCGATTACTTGCGGTGCATATAATGCACACAGCTCTAGTTTCTGGTTGGGCTGGCTCGATGGCTTTATACGAATTAGCAGTTTTTGATCCCTCTGATCCTGTTCTGGATCCAATGTGGAGACAAGGTATGTTCGTCATTCCCTTCATGACTCGTTTAGGAATAACGGATTCCTGGGGTGGTTGGAGTATTTCAGGAGGAACTGTAACAAATCCGGGTATTTGGAGTTATGAAGGTGTGGCAGGTGCACATATTGTGTTTTCTGGTTTGTGTTTCTTGGCAGCGATCTGGCATTGGGTATATTGGGACCTAGAAATATTCTCTGATGAGCGGACGGGAAAACCCTCTTTAGATTTGCCCAAGATCTTTGGAATTCATTTATTTCTTGCAGGGGTGGCTTGCTTTGGCTTTGGCGCATTTCATGTAACGGGTTTGTATGGTCCTGGGATATGGGTATCCGATCCTTATGGGCTAACTGGAAAAGTACAAGCTGTAAATCCAGCGTGGGGTGCAGAAGGTTTTGATCCTTTTGTTCCGGGGGGAATAGCTTCTCATCATATTGCTGCGGGTACGTTGGGTATATTAGCGGGTTTATTCCATCTTAGTGTCCGTCCGCCTCAACGTCTATACAAAGGATTACGTATGGGCAATATTGAAACTGTACTTTCCAGTAGTATCGCTGCTGTTTTTTTTGCAGCTTTCGTAGTTGCTGGAACTATGTGGTATGGGTCAGCAACGACCCCAATCGAATTATTCGGGCCTACTCGTTATCAGTGGGATCAGGGATACTTTCAGCAAGAAATATATCGAAGAGTTAGCAATGGTTTAGCCGAAAATCTTAGTTTATCAGAAGCTTGGTCTAAAATTCCCGAAAAATTAGCCTTTTATGATTATATTGGTAATAATCCGGCAAAAGGGGGATTATTCAGAGCGGGCTCAATGGACAATGGGGATGGAATAGCTGTTGGCTGGTTAGGACATCCCGTTTTTAGAGATAAAGAAGGACGTGAGCTTTTTGTACGCCGTATGCCTACTTTTTTTGAAACATTTCCAGTTGTTTTGGTAGATGAAGAGGGAATTGTGAGAGCGGACGTTCCTTTTAGAAGAGCAGAATCCAAATATAGTGTTGAACAGGTAGGGGTAACGGTGGAGTTCTATGGTGGCGAACTTAATGGAGTAAGTTATTCTGATCCTGCTACTGTAAAAAAATATGCGAGGCGTTCTCAATTAGGGGAAATTTTTGAATTAGATCGAGCTACTTTGAAATCAGATGGTGTTTTTCGCAGCAGTCCAAGGGGTTGGTTCACTTTTGGTCATGCTACCTTTGCTTTGCTCTTCTTTTTCGGACACATTTGGCATGGCGCTAGAACCTTGTTCCGAGATGTTTTTGCTGGTATTGATCCAGATTTGGATGCTCAAGTGGAATTTGGAACATTCCAAAAAGTGGGAGATCCAACTACAAGGAAACAGGCAGTCTGATACACATTGTTATGGTATCTTTGACCTCTCTTTTTTGATTTGGCTTGGGAAACATCTCCCATCCTTTCTTTAACTCTTTTTCTTTCTTTATATGGGAAATTCTCCCAAATGACAAATGAATAGGTGTGGAAGTTATAATTGTAAATAAACCACGATCGAATCTATGGAAGCATTGGTTTATACGTTCCTTTTAGTTTCTACTTTAGGGATAATTTTTTTCGCTATCTTTTTCCGAGAACCACCTAAGGTTCCACCAACTCCAACTAAAAGAATAAAATAATTTCATTGAAGTAAGAAGTCTACCCATCTGGTAGACTTCTTACTTCAATTAGTCCCCGTGTTCTTCGAATGGATCTCTTAATTGTTGAGAGGGTTGCCCAAACGCGGTATATAAGGCATACCCAGTAAAGCTTACAAGTAAACCAGATATGGAGATGGCGACTAAAGTTGCTGTTTCCATTTTTATAGAATTTCAAGATTACAATGGATCTACGAAAAGATCGTGTATTTACAACTACAACGGAATAGTATACAAAGTCAACACCAATGATGAAATAGAATTTATGGCTACACAAACCGTTGAAGATAGTTCTAAACCTAGGCCAAAACGAACTGGTGCAGGTAGTTTATTGAAACCCTTGAATTCGGAATATGGGAAAGTAGCTCCGGGTTGGGGGACCACTCCTTTTATGGGAGTCGCAATGGCTTTATTCGCTATATTCCTATCTATCATTTTAGAAATTTATAATTCTTCTGTTTTACTGGACGGAATTTTAACCAATTAGGTTTCTACTAATCTAAAAAAAAAAAGGAAGTCATAGTTTTTCCATCCAAAAAAGCTTTTCTAGTTTAAGCTCTATATTTCTAGACATTATGGTAGTTCGACCGCGGAATTTTTTTGTTTCGGTATCTCTGGAATATGAGTGTGTGACTTGTTAGAATTGATCCTATTGATAATACATAGAAAGGGCCTGTTATCTCTATCAAGATGATTCTAATTCGTCAGATATTATTTATTCTAGTATCTGGAACACGAAATAGATAGAGTGGATCAAAAAAAATGGAACTATGATTCATAATCACTATTAAGACCTCGCAACCAGACTGAAAAATTCAAGTAGTTCTTAAATAAAAATAAAAAAGAAATTTTCTTCCTTCCAATTTTGTTTGCCCAAAAGACAACTTTTTTCTCTCGATTTTGCCGAGTCATTGCACCGATTCCATAAATGATTATCAAGTGGTTCTTATTCGAAGAACCCTTGCCTTTTGGTTAGCTTGAGACTCAATCATCGTGGCTCTAGTATGAATCTAAGGTTTTAATTGAACTGATTCATAGGATCGCAACAAGATAATTTCTATATTACGATTACGCACAAAAAAAAAACAAATCCAAAATAGGGAAGAGAAAAGTCAAGAGGCCTCGAATGACCGGCATAAGGGAACGGAAGAAAGACAGATGAGCCAACTTGAGATTTTTTGGCATTATCATAACAAAGAATATATTCCGAATTTTTCTTATTTCATATCTTCAAGGCAAATCGACCCAATCCAGTGGCTGATGAAGTTTTGAACTTTTTTTTTTCTAATATTCGTTGAAAATTTGTGTGTTTCTGCTTGAGCCGTACGAGATGAAATTTTCATATACGGCTCTTAGAGGGGGGGCTTGGGTTAGTTACCTATCTCAATAAAGTATATGATTGGTTTGAGGAACGTCTTGAGATTCAGGCAATTGCAGATGATATAACTAGTAAATATGTTCCTCCCCATGTCAACATATTTTATTGTTTAGGGGGAATTACACTTACTTGTTTTCTAGTACAAGTCGCTACCGGTTTTGCTATGACTTTTTACTACCGCCCAACGGTTACAGAGGCTTTTTCTTCGGTTCAATACATAATGACCGAGGCCAACTTTGGTTGGTTAATCCGATCAGTTCATCGATGGTCAGCAAGTATGATGGTTCTAATGATGATCCTGCATGTATTTCGTGTGTATCTCACAGGTGGGTTTAAAAAACCCCGCGAATTAACTTGGGTCACAGGTGTGGTTTTAGCTGTTTTGACTGCATCATTTGGTGTAACTGGTTATTCGTTGCCTTGGGATCAAATTGGTTATTGGGCAGTCAAAATTGTGACAGGTGTACCTGATGCCATTCCGGTAATAGGATCGCCTTTAGTGGAGTTATTACGTGGAAGTGCTAGTGTGGGTCAATCCACTTTGACTCGTTTTTATAGTTTACATACCTTTGTACTGCCTCTGCTTACTGCCGTATTTATGTTAATGCACTTTCCAATGATACGTAAGCAAGGTATTTCGGGTCCTTTATAGGGAAGGCATATCTATAGAGAATTAGAATTCTCATATATCATATCGGGTAGGTTATCGTATTTCATTGCTACAAACATGTGTTATTTTACAATAACCCATGTCATTTGGATACTTCTCTTCAACTCCGAAGTATTTTGATACAATACAAATAGTTGAAGTTAATTTTACGAAAGAAAAAAAGGCGGATTATGGGAGTGTGTGACTTGAATTATTGGTTTGGCCATGCAGATAAAGAATTGGATCTGCCACATTAGAATTCACAATCAAAGGTGTCTCCGCATCCAATCAACACGTAAGTCTCCTACCTAGGAAGGATAGGCTGGTTCACTTGAGGAGAATATTTTCTATGATCATACCCCACCATGTCATCCATGAACAGGCTCCGTAAGATCCCATAGAGTAGAAATGGAATAAGTCATGTGACATGATCCAATATTACACTTACCCTTTTTTATTATAGTATGGAAATGCATTCATTTTCTTTGCATCGATTGTGATCCGCAATACTATCGGAGTAAAAGAAGGGATCTAAGGAAAAATGTAGGCTAAACTTTTTTATTTTTTATTAGTAACAAGTAAATATTTTGTTTGGAGGTAAGAAACTTGCGATATTGGGGGGATAAACACCAACTAATCAAGAGACATGAGACAATCCAGAAAGCAATTGATCATGATCAAATTTGTAAGCCCACTTGGATATTGAGCATTTACCCATAAGAATAGGATTCTTTTCAATGAGTAGTTCTAGATCCAACTTCGGAAAAGATAATATGATAAAGCTTTTCTTGCCTAGAGTCATTGAGTCATTATATACCATAATTCTATTATGGATCTTCCGCGGTCTTATTTCTTTCATTCTTGCTCGAGCCGGATGATGATAAATTCTCATGTCCGGTTCCTTTGGGGGATGGATCCTAAAGAGTTCGCCTATCCCAATAACAAAGAAACCAGACTTAAATGATCCTGTATTAAGAGCTAAATTAGCTAAAGGGATGGGACATAATTATTACGGGGAACCCGCATGGCCCAATGATCTTTTATATATTTTTCCAGTAGTAATTCTAGGTACTATTGCATGTAATGTAGGTTTAGCGGTTCTCGAGCCATCAATGATTGGTGAACCGGCGGATCCATTTGCAACTCCTCTGGAAATATTACCTGAGTGGTACTTCTTTCCCGTATTTCAAATACTCCGTACGGTACCCAATAAGTTATTGGGCGTTCTCTTAATGGTTTCTGTGCCAACAGGCTTATTGACAGTACCTTTTCTAGAGAATGTGAATAAATTCCAAAATCCCTTTCGTCGCCCAGTAGCTACGACCGTTTTTTTAATCGGTACTGCAGTAGCTCTTTGGTTAGGTATTGGAGCAACATTACCCATTGATAAATCTTTAACTTTAGGTCTTTTTTAGGTATTTTTTGATTCATTCAACCGTGAAGTACCGTGCATAGGTATCTAGGAAATAGTTACTTCCAAGTGAATCTTCCCTAGATACCTAAAATCCATTTTATTATGATCCATTTCGCGAAAATATAGATTGTACCAAAGATGCTAAATTGTTTTCTTTTTTTCTTTTTATTCTAACTCGAAAAAGAAGAAGAACAAAAAATTGTAATGGATTTAAAACGAGAGCTTATTCTTAAGTAAATCCATTGGTAGATACTTCTCTAGAGTGTCCCATATCTGTTTTCTATCTTCCATACGAAAATTTTCAATTCTCATAAGATCTTCTTCAGTCTTACTCAAAAGGTCCAATAGTGTATGTATATTGGCCCTTTTGAGACAATTATACGTTCTAGAAGGCAATTCTAATTGATCAATAAAAATACAATTCAATGGAATTCCTTTTTTGTTTTTCTTTAGATTAGTTAATCTTTTTTGAAAAGTAAAAAGGGGCGGAGTAAACCTGTTTTTATTTTCTTCGAAACTCGTTCCCTCTTCCTCCGCGTGTAGAAAAGGGAGGAATAAATCAATCAAATTACGAGAAGCCTCATAAAGCGCTTCTTTAGGGGTTAAACTTCCATTAGTCCATATTTCTAAAAAAAGTATCTCGTGTTTTTCATTTCCATTCCCACAAGAAAAAATACTATAATTCACATTTCGAACAGGCATGGATACAGCATCTATAGGATAACTTCCATCTTGATAGTTCTTTCTGAGTTCTGTCTGATATCCACGATCTCTCTTTATCTGTAACTCAATACAAAAATTAATGGGCTCTGTCAAGTTAGCTATAGGTTGTGCCGTATCAACGATTTCTACGGAAGGTGGTAAGATTATATCTTGAGCAGTTATGTACCTAGGACCTTTGACGCAAATTGATGCGTCTCTAACTCCATAGAGATTACTTCTCAATACAATTTCTTTCAAATTTAGTAAAATTTCTTGTACGGATTCTTCAATACCTGCTATTGTAGAATATTCGTGTGGCACGCTCCCAAATTTTGCCCGTGTGATACATGCTCCTTCTATTTCTCCAAGTAAAGCTCTTCGCAAGGCAATACCGACGGTGTCCGCTTGACCTTTTTTAAGCGGGGACAGAATGAAACGACCATAATAAAGACGCTTACTATCTACTCTTGATTCAACACACTTCCACTGTAGTGTTTGAGTGGATCCTGCTACCTCCTCTCGAACCATAATAGACTAGTATTATTATTTGATCATTGAATCGTTTATTTCTCTTGAAAACGGATTAATTCTTTTACAGGCGTCTTTTTTTAGGCGGTCGACATCCATTATGCGGCATAGGTGTTACATCGCGTATACAACTTAATCGCACACCGCTTTTAGCAATGGCTCGTAATGCGGCATCTCTTCCACTACCAGCGCCCTTTACCATAACTTCTGCTCGTTGCAAACCTACTGTACGAATAGCATCTACTGCTGTTCTTTGACCAGCATAGGGTGATGCTTTTCTTGAGCTTTTGAATCCACAAGTACCTGCGGAGGACCAGAAAACCACCCGACCTTGCGGGTCCGTAACAGTTATAATGGTATTGTTGAAACTAGCTTGAACATGAATAACCCCTTTTGTTATTCTACGTGCACTTTTCCGTAGACTAAAACGTGCATTCCTACGTAAACCAATACGCACTTTCTTACGTGAACCTATTTTTGGTATAGCTTTTGCCATATTTTATTATCTCATAAATATGAGTTAGAAATAACAAAAAGAAAAAAAGATACAAAGATATCCGTTTCCGGGTAAAATATACCCTTTACTTTAATTATTTAAAATTCTTTTATTTAGAATTGGAACATTTCCGCGGGTACTTTTTTATTTTAGAGAAAGTAAAGTTCTTTTTCGAAAGATTACCCCTGTCGTTGTTTATGCTTCGGATTAGAGCAAATGACTCTAATTCGTCCACGCCTACGAATCAGTCGACATTTTGTACAAATTTTACGAACGGAAGCTCTTATTTTCATATTTCCGTATCCTTTCTTAAACTATGAATCTAATATTTTGGAAAAAATAAGTCTCTTCGCTTGAATTTTTGAACTTCAAATTTATTACCCTAGAAAAAAGAAAACCCTAATCCTTTGAATCTTCGCTATCTTTCAAATCTTCGATATCTTTCGAGTCTTCGATACGCTTCGAATCTTTATGGGGAAGTCTATAAATTATACGTCCCTTGCTGGAATCATAACGACTTACTTCAATTTTGACCCTATCCCCCATCAGTATTCGTATAGAACTAGAGCGGATCTTTCCTGAAATATAGCCCAGGATGATGGTGTCATTCTCTAGCCGAACGCGGAACATTCCATTGGGTAGGGCTTCCGTAACTAAACCTTCGAAAGTGACTTTTGCTTCTCTCGGGTTTTTTTTTTCTCTCCTATTTTTTTTTTCTGTCATATTTTTTTCTCCTATTTTTCTATTTTTATTTTCAAAATAGGAAGGTCGAGATAGAATTCGGGCACTATAGTCGGAGCGATTACCATATATAACATAAGACTTCTCCCCCAATTCTGTTTAGTCGAGCCTCTCGATCTGTCATTATCCCTCGAGAAGTAGAAAGAATAGCAATTCCCATTCCACCCAAAACTTTAGGAATTCCTTGATAGTTGGTATAAATTCGTAAGCCGGGTCGGCTGATACGCTTTAAAAAGGTTCTTGTTCTATATATTCCTTTTCTAGTCTTTCTCTTTTGATGTCGCAAAGTTGAAACCAAGAAATATCTGTTACGTTCCTGATGTTTCCGAACACTTTCAATAAAACCCTCTCGTAGAAGTATTTTAACAATGTTTTCGGTAATATTTGTAGATATTACTCGAACTGTTCCTTTTTTATTCATGTCCGCGTTTCTTATAGAGGTTAGTAAATCCGCAATAGTGTCCTTGCCCATAAGACTCTAATTCTAGGTTCCTCCAAATTGTTCTATAATCAACATGTTTTCTTTTTTTTTGCTTTTCATTTTAAATTTTAAAACATATACGTAAAACACAATCTACTAACTACTAAATTTATTCTCTGATCTAAATTTCACCTACTAGTATTTATAATACTTCAGGAGCTAATGAAACTATTTTGGTAAAATTCAATTCTCTCAATTCCTCAGCAATCGCGCCAAAAACTCGAGTTCCTTTTGGATTTCCTTTTTGATCAATTATAACCGCTGCGTTGTCATCATAGCGGATTATTATACCGTCTTCACATTTGAACTCTTTACATGTACGTACAATTACAGCTCGAATTACTTCGGATCTTTCTAGGGGCATTCGGGGCAATGCGTCTTTGATTACAGCAACAATAACATCACCAATACGAGCATATCGCTGATTACCTGCAGCTCCTATGACTCGAATACACATCAATTTTCGAGCTCCACTATTATCTGCTACGTTTAAAAGGGTCTGAGGTTGAATCATATTATTTTGATTTCCATTTGTTATTTCAATGCAAAAGGATGAAAGAAATATTGTCTTTTCAGAAAGAAAAAAAGGGCGTTTTTTTATCTTCAATACTCCTTTGAGTTTTAGGGGTTCTATATTTCTAATCGAATAAATTGACTTCGTATAGGCATTTTACTGGCAGCTATGGAGATAGCTGCTCTAGCTACAGTTTCGGATACCCCCCCCATTTCATAAAGTATACGACCTGGTTTAACAACGGCTACCCAATATTCGGGGGACCCCTTTCCTGAGCCCATACGTGTTTCCGTCGGTCTTAGTGTAACGGGTTTGTCGGGAAATATACGTACCCATATTTTTCCACCACGACGTGCATATCGTGTTATTGCTCTTCGTCCTGCTTCTATCTGTCTCGCCGTGATCCAAGCAGGTTCAAGTGCTTGAAGAGCATATCTACCAAAACAAATACGATTGCCTCGGCAGGATTTTCCTTTCATTCTTCCTCTATGTTGTTTGCGAAATCTGGTTCTTTTGGGGTTATAGTCGATGGTTCTTTCTTAGTTCCATCTCTACTGCAAAACTGGACATGAGAGTTTCTTCTCATCCAGCTCCTCGCGAATGAAATGAGAAAGCGTGCAAATTTCTCTAATTCCATAATATTCAAAAATATTAGGGAGAGATCCACATTAATAGATAAATAATAGAAAAAATTAGGTTTTTTTTATATTTATTATTCAATTTGTTAAAATCGAAAAATCTATAGTCAAAAAAAAAAGAAGATCTAGAATATATCTAGATGTGTGTGTCTATATTATCTAAATTCTATATTTTATAGATGATGTAATCCTTAAAATATCTTTATTTTTACTCTTATTGAATAATGGTAATGGTAAAGTATTCTAATTTAAAAAGGATTTCGCGGGCGAATATTTACTCTTTTCTGTCTTATTTGTTAATTTATAACCTTACCAAATAAGACAATTTTTTTGGTTTGTTCCGCCATCCTACCCAATGAAGTATTAGGATTCTTTTCAATAAAATCCTATGGAATCATAGGTTCTGTCGTTCCCACTGCCTCTCCTTGAATGGTTAGGTCTGAATTCCACAATGGAGCTTCCAAAAAATTTCTTTCCCAGTTAATTTTCTCAGTTTTATTAACCAGGATGGCTCTTTATTATTGCTTTAAATTTCTAGTTCTTGTTTCAAGTTACGTTACGATTTCTAATTCTCTATTTTTTTTTATTATATTGATGCTTTATCACATTGCTTTTTATGATGCAATTCATAGACCATACATATTGGAATCCTATATCTTACTTAATCCCTCTTCCTTCTTTCTATCATCCCTCCCTTTATCCGCATCCCTTTAGTTTTCCTTCACAACCTAGAATCTCATTTCTTTTTTAGAGAAAAAGCAGTTGCTACAACTATATGATAGATCCACTCATTTATGATAGAGATATTTATTCATATAGTGACTGTTTCTTAGTTAGGATCTCGACAATACGAAGCAATAGGTTGGTTATTAGTTAATTTTCTATAATTACTAAGTTTTTTTCTTAAAAAAAAAATAACGAGTCACACACTAAGCATAGCAATTATATTAAATGATTTATCAATTTTCATTAAATCTTATAGAAAGAAAGAGGTAGAATTTCTTGTTTTTTTCAGGGATTTCAGGAAAAAAGATCTCTTGTCATTTTTTATTCTATCACTGGACAGAATGCGAAGAGAAGATTAGTTATTCTTCGTCTACGAATATCCAAATTTTTACACCTAATACTCCATAGATAGTTCGAATTGGATAGCAGCAATAATCAATTTTAGCGCGAATTGTTTGGAGGGGGAGTCTACCCTTTTTGATGCATTCGGCACGTGCAATTTCTTTTCCTCCGAGACGACCCGCAATTTTGACTTTGACTCCCCTTATATCCGCTTTTTTAGTTAATTCAATGGCTTTTTTCATTGCCTTTCGGAATGAAACTCTATTTTTTAATTGGAAAGCTATATATTCTGCCAGAATGTTAGGTTCTCTATAAGGCTCTTTCACTTTTTCGATAGAAATATTAAGTCTTTGGTTTACAGAGTGAATTTCCTTTTGTAGATCTTTCTCTAATTCTTCGATTACTCCTTTTTTCTTTAATAAATTAGGGAATCCAATATGGATTATGACGTGGATCGTATCGATTTCTTTTTGAATTTCTATACGTGTAATTACTTCAGAACTTGAACCTGAGTCCGTTTTTCTATTATGTGTAATTACTTCGGAACTTGAGTCTGATTCTATTTTTCTATTCGAGCCCTTTTTCCTATTCTTTTGTATATAGTTCTTGATACAATTCCTTATTTTTTTATCTTCCTGTAAACCTTCAGAATAATTTTTTGGTTGTGCGAACCAAAAGGAATGGTGTTTTTGGGTTGTACCAAGTCTGAAACCGAGTGGATTTATTTTTTGTCCCATATTTTTCTATTCTATATTTTTTTAGTGGGAATTGAAATCTTAGATGAATCTAAAGGTTATTTAGATTTCTTTACTATATTTAATACAATTGTTATATGACACATGCTTTTTTTTATGGGAAAACTACGTCCTCGAGCCCGAGGTCTAAATTTTTTCATAATAGTACTCCTACTGACTTCGGCTTTAGTAATGAATAAATTCGCTTTGTCGAAATCCCTATAATGAGTAGCATTTGCTGCTGCTGAATAAACCAACTTTAAGATGGGATAAGATGCTCGATAAGGCATGAGGTTCAGTATCATAACAGTTTCTTCGTAGTAACGCCATCGAATCTCATCAAGAACTCTTTGTGCTTTGAAAACAGACATATGTATACGTTTTTGTGCTTTGAAAACTCGCTCAAACTTAAGTAAACGATCGGTTGGCACTTTCCTTGCGAGTTTCCTTAG